TTAGATCTTCTCATAGGAACGATTTATTGAATTTGATTGCTGGATCCACAAAAAAAAGAGAATGGTCTTATTCAAAACGCCTCGTTATTTTTAACCAATTATGTGCTTCAATATAATTCCCTGGAGTAAGCGCTATAGCTTGTTTCCAATACTCAGCAGCTTGATCGAACCAAGCCTCCGCAATTTCCGAATCGCCTTGTATAATGGCCTGTTCTCCCCGGTCGGAATAGGTTAGTAAATTCCCTCCCTTAGAACCGTACTTGAGAGTTTCCTACCTCATACGGCTCAGCAATCGATTCTTTTTGCGTCCCATCTTCTCTTAATCTATCCTATGCTAACTATTCTATTTTTTCTTGGGTTAACCAGAAGATGTTTATTGCATAAGTTTCCAAATCTAATTTGGATCAATGATTAGTTTTCTCTTTTCTCCCACCTTCAGAAGAATGAAGCATAGATATCCCCCGATATCGTTATAATCTTCTGAAAGGTAACTATCTCGGTTTCGTATTTCATATATGGTATATGAGATTTCTATTTATATAGAATCTTTGAAAAAGACTTTCCTCCGTTAAGAAAAAAGAACTTACTATCTTTGGGATCTGATGCTACACCGCTGCTCAATACTTTAGTAGATCAACTCTATTACATAAGTTGATTTATCACTTTTCATATCATGACATAAGTAAGCAGTTCTGAACTGTATTTACCAAATAATAGCTTATTAATGGATCTTTACGGTGCTTTCTTTATCAATTCGACTCTTTATCCATAGAGTATAGTATATAGGCCATACCTATTTCTTCCGATTTTTTTGGTTCTCGCGAAGTATTTTTCCTTGCTACAGCTGATAAAAATCGTTACTTTGGACGATTCATATGTAGAAAGCCTATCTTTTTTCTAGTATTTACTAGACGATTAAATCTTTTTTTCTTTCTATAGTGAAGATAGTCGCACGTAATGACAGATCACGGCCATATTATTAAAAGCTTGTGGTAAAAATGGATTTCGTTCTAGTGCCCGGAAATAATATTCCAAAGCTTTTGTATGCTCTCCGTTGCTTGTGTGTATAAGACCTATGTTATAGAGTATATAACTTCGATCATAGGGATCAATTTCTGGTCGCGTAGCTTCATAATAATTCTGTAAAGCTTCTGCATAATTTCCTTCGGATTGAGCCGACATCCGTTACGGTCGTTCATTCTAGTAAAAAAATCTCCGTTCCAGAACCGTACGTGAGATTTTCATCTCATACGGCTCCTCCCTTCTGTGCATAGTACTAAGAGGAATAATTCATGTAATCAAAATTTCACTATTCTCATTATGAACTGACAGGAGCTGGTATTTTTACAAGAAATTTCTAGCCAGCCTTCCCACAAGAGGTTTTTTATTAACACCAATCATATTAGTGCTAGATAAAAATGGTAACTCCAAAGATTCCTTTGTACTCAACGCTTACGATTTCTAGGAATTAGTCACTTCAACGGTCTTTGATGGTTATACGGGTACCAAAAGTACGAATGAGATGGATCTTTGTTTTCCTAACCATTCTTTTTAGTCCCGATACCAATAAGGAAAAGGGTTCTTTATAACAAAGTTTTTGTGTTGTTGATTCCTAGGTGTAGTGCTTTTTCCCCGATGCCACCTATTGGTACTAAATGAAGTAGTATTGACCTCCAATACAGAACCTATAGATGTAACCTTTCGCTCAATACTAAAATCGATAATTGAAGCATCTAAGGCTGCATCAATCGAGGATACACGACAGAAGGAATTGATCTATCTCTAAACTTCACCTTCACCAAGCGTAGGTTTATTTTACTAATTTGTTTTTTCTAGTCCTAACTACGTTCTTTTTCTCGTAAAACTGAGGGGAAAAAAAACAAGAAAGAATCAAATCGCACCATCTCTGTAATAGGTAAATGCCTTTTTTTCTCCGGAAGTTGTCGGAATTATTCGTAATAAGATATTGGCTACAATCGAAGAGGTCTTATCAATAAAATTTCCATTTATTCGAGATCTAGGCATAATTAGCAATTCATTCTATAATTCTTATCATCCCCCTTCGGGGAAAACGATCCCACAAAAAAAGGAATTGTACAGTACAAAATAACATAAAAACAGACTAATTGGAAAAAAGGCGGTGTCCCCAAAGATGAAATGAAATATTTGAATCAGATTAGATTTCATTCCAGTTTCGTAGTATACCAATGACTATTACTATTTCATCTAAGTTGAATAACCAAGTTTCCTATGGATTTTGATAACTCGAGAAGTTTTGATTTGGTTATGATCCAAAAAAGAATGGAATAATCATTCCATGATAAAATCAAATTCAAATACAAATAAACATCCTTTTTGTTTGCATAACGTGTATGTGACACACCATACAATTGAAATAGAAAGATTCATCGGATGATTCATGAATTCCATAGGTTAGATGATGAAAGAAGTTGTTGTTGATAAATAGGAAATTGGAAAAGAAATTTCTTATTATAGAACCATCGGGCGGTTATACATGTACTACAATTAAGATGAAGGACTCGCTATTCATTCGGGTTTTGGTCAAGAATAACATTTTGTAGGAGAGATGGCCGAGTGGTTCAAGGCGTAGCATTGGAACTGCTATGTAGACTTTTGTTTACCGAGGGTTCGAATCCCTCTCTCTCCGTTTCTTTTCATTCATCAACGTTACCGACTACAATGTATCAAATCAAATCAAAATTGATATCACATTATTCTAACGGTAAGACCCTTATTTACATTTCCTTATTTAATAGAGATTCTCTAGCCCTAATTCATCCCTGTGATAGGTAAAATACAAATAGAAATATCGTATTTCTATTGAAAAAAATAAAAAGAATCCTATTGCCGATCCTTTTTTGATACGTGAATGAGACGGGGCACAGGTTACTCTATTGACTTCAGCGAAAGGAGTCAAAATTGGTATGAACCTTGCTTTTTTCTTTTCGTTAGAATCAAGTCTGACGGGAATAATATTCTACGACCAACAACTCATTTATTTTCAGACCGATCCATTTACTATCTATTATTTGATTTACAAATCCTTTATATTGTAAGGAGTCAATAGTCAAATGGTTTGGCAATTCCCCGTGGGGGGATGAAACAAGATAATTTTGAATCAGAGCTTTCGATCTTTCTTTATCCTTCGTAGTAATAATATCTCGGGGTTTGCAACGATAACTTGGTATATCCACTATACGACCATTAACTAAAATGTGTCTATGGTTAACTAATTGTCTGGCTCCAGGAATGGTCGAAGCCATACCTAATCGAAAAAGAATGTTATCCAAACGCATCTCGAGTAGTTGTAGTAAAACCTGGCCTGTTGACCCTTTGGCTTTTCCAGCAATATGCACATATTTAAGTAATTGTCGCTCTGTCAGACCATAATGAAAACGCAATTTCTGTTTCTCTTCTAAACGAATACGATATTGTGATCTTTTTCCAGAGCGCAATTGGGTTTGAAGATCACTTCTGGATCTGGGTCTTTTACTAGTTAGTCCCGGTAAAGCTCCCAGCCGGCGTATTTTTTTGAAACGAGGTCCTCGGTAACGAGACATATAAAGGCTCCTTTTTTATTCACTTTTATTTGACAAAAAGATCTAAATTCAGACTGAACTAAAGGATTAGCAAAGCAAAACTAAATTTACTAAAGTCCTACAAAACAGAATCAAAGAAATCTTATCAATATTCGTCTTTTTTGTATATATAGGAAATATAGGAAATTCAAGCGACGGTTACGTTTTCCAATATCTTCTGTAGAGATCTAATTGTTCTAGTCAACTTTTTTATTCATAGCTATAGCTGCAAGTTACCATGACATAATAGATTGGTGACCCGACATTTAGAGAAAGCGAGAGTAGAGATTTTCAATCATGGAAAGAAAAAAATAGATAAAGAAAAAGAGCCGGCTATCGGAATCGAACCGATGACCATCGCATTACAAATGCGATGCTCTAACCTCTGAGCTAAGCGGGCGGATATAAGAGCAATAGTGTATAGGAATACAGGAAACTATCGGATCTTAGTTATTACCTAGTGATTCTTCTTATTTCTTTCATTTATTGATTCTTTCAATTTCTTCTATTTCTTAGTTATTAGTTATATATATATCTAAATAGAAATTCAATTCTATAATTCATATAATGAATATTCATATTATTCATATAATATTCATATATATATATATATCAATATATATATGAAAATATGAAAAGAAAATCTCAATATATCAATCAAATTAGAATTCGAAATGAAAAAAAAAAAGAATGAATATCGACCGTTACACTATAACAAACCTTACCGTAAAAATGAAGGAGGAGTAAAGGCATATATATATATGTGGGATATATCTATCCGTATTGAATTGCGGATACATCAATGATAGAATCATTTCGTATTGAAACAAATAGGGTTCATCCAATAGAGATGAAATGATAGAATAGAGGAGAGGGTGGGCAAAAAAATAAAATAGAAGCATACACTTTTTCGATATAGAAATCATTACCTAATGAATTCCATAGTGCCAAGATAAATGAAAGAGGTGGATGGAATTACAACTGGATTCTTGTCTCAAAGGGAAAGGGGATATGGCGAAATTGGTAGACGCTACGGACTTGATTGGATTGAGCCTTGGTATGGAAACCTGCTAAGTGGTAACTTCCAAATTCAGAGAAACCCTGGAACTAAAAATGGGCAATCCTGAGCCAAATCTTTTTTTTTTTAGAGAAAAAATGATGGAAAATGAGAATAAAAAGGGATAGGTGCAGAGACTCAATGGAAGCTGTTCTAACGAATGAAATTGACTACGTTACGTTAGTAGCTAAAAACCTTCTATCGAAATGACAGAAAGGATAACCTTATATGCGCCTAATACATACGTATACATACTGACATAGCAAACGATTAATCACAACCCAAATCTGATATTGAATTCTATTATGTCTCTCTCTATATGAAAAATATGAAAGATTCTATAAATAGATTTATTCTATTATCTTTGTATTATCTTAATTATCTTAAGAATTAGATGAAGAATCTATATATTTCTTCATTCTATTATTCTAATTATTCTAGAATCTAATACTAAGAATATTTCTATATTCTTTATTTCTTTCATATTTATATTACTATTCATATAAGTAATAGTATGAGAGTAATAGTATGAGATAAGGACCTATAGAAACCCTCTATTAATTAGAATCATAGAGATCAAAAAATCTATGAAAAATTGAAGAATTGAAGTTGAAAAAAGAATCGAATTCGAATATTCAGTGATAAAATGATTCATTCCAGAGTTTGATAGATCTTTTGAAGATTAATCGGACGAGAATAAAGAGAGAGTCCCATTTTACATGTCAATACCGACAACAATGAAATTTATAGTAATAGGAAAATCCGTCGAATTTTTAAATCGTGAGGGTTCAAGTCCCTCTATCCCCAATAAAAAGCCCATTTTACTTCCTCGCTCTTTATTTATCCTCATCCTATTTCTTTTTTTTTTTCATCAGTGGCTCAGTTTCAAAAAAATGAAATATCTTTCTCATTTCATTCACTCTGTTCTTTCACAAATGGATCCGAATAGAAAGACTCGTATCTTCTTCCAATCCAATCTCATTTGTTTTGTATAGTACGAAATGAACATATATGTTCAAGGAATCTCCATTATTGAATCATTCACAGTCCATATCTAGCGCCTTACATTTACAAAGAAAGTCTTCTTTTATAAGATCTAATTTTTTTTTCATTGACATAGATATAAGTACTCTGTCTGCTAGGCTGATGCACGGAAAATGGTCGGGATAGCTCAGTTGGTAGAGCAGAGGACTGAAAATCCTCGTGTCACCAGTTCAAATCTGGTTCCTGACACGTGAATAATGTATCGGATAGATATTCATACCTCATACAAATGAAATGAATTCATTGAGACGGATCGGGATAGATATTCTTTACTTTCTTTTTCATTTGTCTTTTTTCCCTCTCTGTTCATACTTTTCTTATTCCAAAAGTATGTGAAATTTTCGTATATATCTCAAATAGAATAGCTAAAAAAATGAGCTAAAAGGATTCAATCAAAGAGTGGAAGGATAGGAATAGAAAGGATGTATTTCAGACACAGTACAAAGAAACTCCGATTCTTATCATTTTGCATTTCTTCATTTCGTCTCTTCTGTCTTTTCTTTCCAATTTCCTATTTTTTTGTCACTCTTGTGACTTTCCGAGGTCCCCACTAAGTGATGTGCGCGGTACAAAGTTCATGGTGCAGAATTCTTTTGAGTCATCCTATTTTTTCTGCTCATACGAAATGTATATTCTATGATATCTTCCCAATTGGAGAATAGCAATGAGAGCCTCTTTTTCTTTTTTTCTTTTAGCCCCTCCCTCCACAATACGAAACGAATGAAAGTCCAGTTACTCTGTTTCATCTAAAAGGGGAATGCCAAGATGCTCATTGATTGAAAATCTGGAATTTCATAGAAATTGGGCGTAATAGAATCTTTACGTAAGGGCCAGCCTATCCAACTTTCAGGCATCAAGATACGTTTAAGGCGAGGATTCTTCTCATAAGAAATTCCCAACATATCCTAAGATTCCCGTTCCTGAAAAGAAGCACTTCTCCAAATCTAGAAAACTGACAGGGTTTGAGGATTACTCCTGGGAGCAAAGACTTTTATGCATACCTCTTCTGGTTTATCTATAACATACCGTATTTTGGTGATACACACTAGCTAAAAATCCGCCTGGTGCTACATCATAGGCACACTGGGAGCGTAAAGAATTGTAACCATATACATATGAAATGACAGCAATGGAATCCCAATCCTCGGTTTTTCTTTGTAAAGTCTCTATTCCTCGGCAATCAAAGCCTAAAGATCTATGAATTAGCTCATGCTTACTTCTCTTTTTTCTATTTCCTATTGATCTTATATCTTAGAAATAGAAAAAAAAAAGAAGAAAAAGAAAGAAGAAATCTAGTCTATTATTTCTATGATATGAATAGAAAGAATCTCTTAGGTTTGTTTTTCCGCCAAAAAATGATTAGTCAGAGGACTTCTACTTAGTCAGAGGACTTCTACAAAGACTTAAGATCAATAAAAGAATAGGTCCTAGATCCATGCGACTTAGGATTGGGTTGGGTCAGGTTGAAGTCTTGAGACAGGATTCTTTCATAAATTGACCGGGATTGGCAAAGCAAAAAAGAGTGTTAACTCTTTGATCATGGACAGGAAAATAGGAAAAATATCATATGTAATTCATTCATGAAAGTGGATGAAGAGAGATGGGTATTTGATCCGAGATTTAACAAATACCAATTGAGTCCGTTGGAATGAATTATTGTGTTTCTTTTCTTGACTAAACAAAAATGGAATGTATTAGGGCTATACGGACTCGAACCGTAGACCTTCTCGGTAAAACAGAGAAAACTGATTATTATCGAAATGATTCGAACTGTTTCAAAGACCCAACATGCATTTTGTT